GAAGGGAAGAACTTGCATCAGTATCTCAACATGGGTTTGATTCACACTCCATGTTCTGAGAAGTATTTACCATCCGGAAAGAGGAAAAAACGGAGTCTTTGTCTAAAGAAATGCGTTGAGAAAGGGCAGATGTATAGAACCTTTCAACGAGATAGTGCTTTTTCAAATCTCTCAAAATGGAATCTGTTCCAAACATATATGCCATGGTTCCTTACTTCGACAGGGTGCAAATATCTCAATCTCACCCTTTTAGATACTCTTTCAGACCCATTGCCGATACTAAGTAGCAGTCAAAAATTTGTATCCATTTTTCATGATATGATGCATGGATCAGATATATCACGGCCAATTCCTCAGAAGATTCTTCCACAATGGACTCTGATAAGTGAGATTTCGAGTCAATGTTTACAGAATCTTCTTCTGTCCGAAGAAATGATTCATCGAAATAATGAGTCACCCGTTCCATTGATATGGGCACATCTGAGATCAACAAATGCTCGGGAGTTCCTCTATTCAATCTTTTTCCTTCTTCTTGTTGCTGGATATCTCGTTCGTATGCATCTTCTCTTTGTTTCCCGAGCCTCTAGTGAGTTACAGACAGAGTTAGAAAAGATCAAATCTTTGATGATTCCATCATACATGATGGAATTTCGAAAACTTCTGGATAGGTATCCTACATCTGAACTGAATTCTTTCTGGTTAAAGAATCTCTTTCTAGTTGTTCTGGAACAATTAGGAGATTCTCTGGAAGAAATACGGGGTTCTGCTTCTGGTGGCAACATGCTATTGGGTGGTGGTCCCGCTTATGGGGTCAAATCAATACGTTCTAAGAATAAATATTGGAAGATCAATCTCATCGATCTTGTAAGTATCATACCAAATCCCATCAATCGAATCCTTTTTTCGAGAAATACGAGACATCTAAGTCGTACAAGTAAAGAGATCTATTCATTGATAAGAAAAAGAAAAAACGTGAACGGTGATTGGATTGATGAGAAAATAGAATTCTGGGTCGCGAACAGTGATTCGATTGATGATGAAGAAAGAGAATTCTTGGTTCAGTTCTCCACCTTAACGACAGAAAAAGGGATTGATCAAATTCTATTGAGTCTGACTCATAGTGATCATTTATCAAAGAATGACTCTGGTTATCAAATGATTGAACAACCGGGATCAATTTCCTTACGATACTTAGTTGACATTCATCAAAAGGATCTAATGAATTATGAGTTCAATAGATCCTGTTTAGCAGAAAGACGGATATTCCTTGCTCATTATCAGACAATCACTTATTCACAAACCTCGTGTGGGGCTAATAGTTTTCATTCCCCATCTCCTCATGGAAAACCCTTTTCGCTCCGCTTAGCCCTATCCCCTTCTAGAGGTATTTTAGTGATAGGTTCTATAGGAACTGGACGATCCTGTTTGGTCAAATACCTAGCGACAAACTCCTATGTTCCTTTCATTACGGTCTTTCCGAACAAGTTCCTGAATGACAAGCCTCAAGGTTATCTTATTGATGATATCGATATTGATGATAGTGACGATATTGATGATAGTGACGATATTGATGATAGTGATGATGACCTTGATATTGATACGGAGCTGCTAACTATGACGAATGTGCTAACTATGTATATGACGCCGAAAATAGACCGATTTGATATCACCCTTCAATTCGAATTAGCAAAAGCAATGTCTCCTTGCATAATATGGATTCCAAACATTCATGATCTGCATGTGAATGAGTCGAATTACTTATCCCTCGGTCTATTAGAGAACTATCTCTCCAGGGATTGTGAAAGATGTTCCACTGGAAAGATTCTGGTTATTGCTTCGACTCATATTCCCCAAAAAGTGGATCCCGCTCTAATAGCTCCGAATAAATTAAATACATGCATTAAGATACGAAGGCTTCTTCTTCCACAACAACGAAAGCACTTTTTCATTCTTTCATATACTAGGGGATTTCACTTGGAAAAGAAGATGTTCCATACTAACGGATTCGGGTCCATAACCATGGGTTCCAATGCGCGAGATCTTGTAGCACTTATCAATGAGGCCCTATCAATTAGTATTACACAGAAGAAATCCATTATAGAAACTAATACAATTAGATCAGCTCTTCATAGAAAAACTTGGGATTTTCGATCCCAGATAAGATCGGTTCAGGATCATGGGATCCTTTTCTATCAGATAGGAAGGGCTGTTGCACAAAATGTACTTCTAAGTAATTGCCCCATAGATCCTATATCTATCTATATGAAGAAGAAATCATGTAAGGGAGGGGATTCTTATTTGTACAAATGGTACTTCGAACTTGGAACGAGCATGAAGAAATTAACGATACTTCTTTATCTTTTTAGTTGTTCTGCCGGATCGGTCGCTCAAGATCTTTGGTCTTCATCCAGACACGATGAAAAAAATTGGATCACTTCTTATGGATTCGTTGAGAATGATTCTGATCTAGTTCATGGCCTATTACTATTATTACTATTAG